GTATAAATTTAATAAAAATTATATTGCAATAAAATATATAATAAAATATATTAAAAATTTAGGAATAATAAAAAATTCTATATACATTAAAATAAAAAGTTAAATGTGATATAAATTTTTAAAATTTCTAAAATTATTTTATCTTTTGAATATAATTATCTTACTAAATTTTAATATTTAAATACTTAGAGATAATCTATAAAAATTAAACTTAAAAAGAATTATAATCATTATTTTTTTGAATAGAAATAAATTTATTATATAATAAAATATATTAAAAATTTAGGAATAATAAAAAATTCTATATACATTAAAATAGAAAGTTAAATGTGATATAAATTTTTAAAATTTCTAAAATTATTTTATCTTTTGAATATAATTATCTTACTAAATTTTAATATTTAAATTTAAAAAAACATTTTTATTATTTAAATAATAAAGTTAATTCTAGCTTTTATATTTATAAGTTATTTATTTGTATATATAAAGTTTTATATAAATTAATAAAATTTTAAAAATTTAAAATTTTAATATAATATTTAATATTAAACAATAAAGAAATTTAGATTTAGTGTAATAAAAATTATTGACAAATTTTGTGCCAGCAGTCGCGGTTATACTAAAAATAAATTAAATATTTATTTATAAATAATTAATATGAAAATTTAAAATTAAAAGAATCATTAAATTATTAGGTAAAATTATAATTTAATTTTATTTTAAAATTTTTATTTATTTATGAAGTTGGAGAATTAAATTAAATTAAACTGGGATTAGATACCCCATTATAAAAATTAAATTAAAAATTTATAAGGTAGTAAGAGTTATATGCTTGAAACTTAAAGAATTTGGCAGTATTTTAATCTAATTAGAGGAACCTGTTTATTAATTGATACTCCACGATTAATTTTACTTAAATTATTTAATTTGTATATCATTGTTATAAAAATTTTTTTTAGAAAAGAAAATTTAATTATTTAGAATAAAATTTATATCAAATCAAGATGCAGTTTATATTTAAGAATTTAATGGGTTATCATGAAAAAATTTATGGAAATATTATGAAATATATTTTGTAAAGTAGATTTATAGGTAATTTAAATAATTTAATTTAAATGATTAAAGTTCTAAAATATGCACATATTGCCCGTCATTTTCATTTTAAATTGAAACAAGTCGTAACAAAGTAGAGTTACTGGAAAGTGACTCTAGAAAGAACAAATTAAATCTTTATAGTAAAGTAATTCATTTACATTGAAAATTTAATGTGCAAATCATTTTAATTTGAAATTTTTATCTTAAAATTTAATTTAGAATTTAAATAAATATTATTTAAAATAATAATAAATTAAAAAATTTTTATTGGGTATTTTTAAAAAAATAAATATTTTATAGAAAATTAGTATAGTAATAGAATGATGAAATAAATTAAAAATTTAAGTTTTTAAAAGTAGATTTAATTTATTGTATCTTGTGTATCAGAGATTATTAATAAATAAATTTATAATAGATTTTTTTCGAAATTTAAAGAGTTAATTAAATTATATTAGTTATTGTTTTATAAATATTAATAATAGTTAATTAGTAATGAAATGTTAGTCGATTTAAATAATATCTAATTTTTAAAGAAATAAATTTAATTTAACTATATTATTAAAAATTTTAGATTTATAAAAATTTAATTTTACTAAAAATAGTAATATCAAATGGGATAAGCTTTTTGTTATAAATTTATATAAAATTTGAGTATCAATAAAAAATATAAAAATAAAATTATTTATTAGTTATATTTTATTATAAAAAATTTTATTTTCTTTTATATTTTAATATATAATTATATTAAAAATTTTATTTAAATAAGAATTAAAATTTATTTAATTTAGTAACAATGATAATATTAGTATAATTAAAAAGTAAATAATTTTATTTTAAAGTGACACATTATTTTTAAGAATTCGGCAAAATTTTTGTATTCGCTTGTTTAACAAAAACATGTCTTTTTGATAAATAATTTAAAGTCTAATCTGCCCCCTGAAATTATTTTAAAGGGCTGCGGTATTTTAACCGTACAAAGGTAGCATAATAATTAGGTTTTTAATTGAAATCTAGAATGAATGATTGGACGAGATACTAGCTGTTTTATAATAATTTATTAAAACTTAATTTTTTAGTCAAAAAGCTAAAATTTTATTAAAAGACGAGAAGACCCTATAAATCTTTATAATAAATTTATTTTGATAAATTATTTTATTTAAATTGATATTTTAATAATTAATTATTTTATTGGGGTGATACAAAAATTTAATTAACTTTTTAAAATTAATTTCTTTAATTATAGGTTTAAAAATTTATGATCTATTAATAATAATTCAAAGAATAAGATACTTTAGGGATAACAGCGTAATTTTAATTTTAAGTTCTTATTAAAATTAAAGATTGCGACCTCGATGTTGGATTAAAATTTAATTTAAATGCAAAGGTTTAAAAATTAAGTCTGTTCGACTTTTGAAATTTTACATGATCTGAGTTCAAACCGGTGTGAGCCAGGTTGGTTTCTATCTTTAATAAAAATAAATTTTTTAGTACGAAAGGATCGAAAATTTTAAATAAATTTATATAAATATGAATAAAATTAATTAGTGTATAAAATTTAAAATTATTTTGGCAGAAAAATGCATTAAATTTAGAATTTAAGTATATGATTTATTGTCATAAATAATAATTAATATTACAGAAATTATTATAACTTTAATTATTAGATTATTTTTAATTATTATAGTTTTAGTTAGAGTTGCTTTTTTTACTCTTTTAGAGCGAAAAGTTCTTGGTTATATACAATTACGTAAGGGGCCATTAAAAGTGGGATTTTTAGGGATCGTTCAACCTTTTAATGATGCAGTTAAATTATTTACTAAAGAATTTTTATTTCCCTATATAAGAAACTATATGATATTTTATTTAATACCGATAATAGGAATATTTATAAGAATATGAGTTTGGTTATTAATTCCTTACTTATTTATTTTATTTAATTTTAATTTAGGGGTTCTGTTTCTATTAGCATGCATGGGGGTTAGAGTTTATTTTATAATAATTTCAGGTTGAGCTTCTAATTCCAATTATGCTAAATTGGGAAGTTTACGAGGGATGGCTCAGACTATTTCTTATGAAGTTAGTTTGGCTGTTATTTTATTATCTCTTTTAATTTTAATTGGGGGGTTTAATTTAAGTGAATTTTTTATTTATCAAGAATTTATTTGATTTTTATTTTTTATTTTTCCCTTGGGTATAATTATATTTGTTTCGATATTGGCTGAATTAAATCGAGCTCCCTTTGATTTTATTGAAGGGGAAAGAGAATTAGTATCAGGGTTTAATATTGAATACGGGGCGGGGGGATTTGCTTTGATTTTTTTGGCTGAGTATTCGAGAATTATTTTTATAAGAATACTATTTGTAGTTATATTTTTAGGGGGAATAAGATTTAGAATTATTTTTTATCTTAAATTAATGGGTTTAGGATTTACATTTATTTGAATTCGAGGGCTTTTACCTCGATATCGTTATGATAAATTAATGAATTTAACTTGAAAATTTTTTTTACCACTTTCTTTAAATTATTTATTATTTTTTTTTTGTTATTTAATTTTTATTTGTAACTTTATTAGTATAAATTAATAGAAGTTATTCTTCTTTCTTAAGTTTTCAAAACAAATGCTTTTAAAAAGCTTATTAATTAAATTAATGAGTCTCAAAATTTAGACACTAATGGGTTAATGATAAAATAAGAAAAATACAAAACTGTTATCACTTGACTTAATTCAGTAAAGGGGGGATCTATGGGGCAACTTCCCAATCAAGTTAAAAGTCAGAAAATTGTAATAAAAGTTCAAAAAATAAATTTATTTAGGGGATAGAATTGATTTCCTTTAATAGATTTTATTATAGTAAAGGGAAGAATGACAAGGATTATGATAGATATTATTAAAGCGATAACTCCCCCTAATTTATTGGGGATAGAACGAAGAATAGCGTAAGCAAATAAGAAATATCATTCAGGTTGAATATGAATGGGAGTTACTATAGGATTGGCTGGGATAAAATTATCAGGGTCACTTAATATAAAGGGTTTGTAGAGAGAAATGAATATTAAAATAATAATTATTAAAAAAAATCCTATTAAATCCTTAAATGAGAAAAATGGATGAAAGGGAATTTTATCAATGTTATTGTTAATTCTAAGAGGGTTTCTCGACCCTGTTTGATGGAGAAATAAGAGGTGAGTTATAGAAACTGCTAAAATAATAAAGGGTAAAATAAAATGAAATATAAAAAATCGATTTAAAGTAGCATTATTTACAGAAAATCCCCCTCAAATTCATTGGACTAAATTAGTCCCTAGATATGGGATTGCTGATAAAATATTTGTAATTACTGTGGCTCCTCAGAATGATATTTGTCCTCAGGGTAATACATAGCCTATAAAAGCAGTTATTATTATTAGTAATAAAATTACACATCCAACAAGTCATGTGGGAGTAAATATGAATGATTCATAGTAAATTCCCCGACCTACATGTAAATAAAGAATAATAAAAAAAAATGAAGCTCCGTTTGAGTGAAGAGATCGAATGAGTCACCCAGAATTTACATTTCGATAAATATGGTTTACTCTATCAAAAGCTCATTCAATATTAGGGGCGTAATTTATAGTTAAAAATAAACCAGTAAGAATTTGAATAATTAAACAAAGTCCGGATAAAGACCCTATATTTCATAAAAATGAAATATTTGAAGGAGTTGGTAAGTTAATTAGTGCATTAGTTAAAATTTTAAAAATTGGGTGTCTTGACTTAAGAGGGTAAAATTTTAAATTTTTCATTAAGAAATAATTCGTATAGGTCCTTCGTTTAATAAAATAATTTTTGTAGAAATAACTAAAGCTAATAGTAAATAATTTATTAGAATTAAAGTTATTCATATTTCATTTTTATTGTAAAAATTTGATAAATGAAGATTATTTTCTGTATTAATAAATTTTATTGAATAAGAAAGGGGGGACATCTCTAAATTTAATATAATAGGTTGAATTTGAGTGAATATAATGAATAAAATAATAAAAAAAAAAATTGAGATAATTTTTTTATAATTTAAGTAAAAAATTTTATTAGGGGTTAAGCTAGAAATATAAATGAATAATACTAATAATCCCCCAATAAATGTTAAAAATATAATATAAGATATTCAAAATGAATAACTTATAATTCCTGTAATTAAAATTAAAATACAAGTTTGGATAATAATAAAAATTGTAATAATTAATGGGTGATTTAAATTTAATAATCAAAAAGAATTGAACAAGTATAAAATTAATATTATATTAAATTTTAAAATATCAGAAAATAGTTTAAGGAAAATAATAATTTTGGAGATTATCGATGAATAAAATATTTTTTTCTGAAGCTTTAAAAGAATATTCTTATCTTTGAATTACAAAATCAAAATTTTTATTAAACTATTAAAACTTAAATGAAAATTTTTCAACTGAGAAAGTTTATTATAATTAGATATTTAATTAGTAACTTTATATTTTCTTTAAATCGTAAACATTTATTGATTATTCTTTTAAGTTTAGAGTTAATTGTTTTAAATTTATTTTTTTATGTTTATGTCTATTTATTATTAAATTTATTAAATAGAATTTATTTTTTAGTGATATTTATAGTTTTAACTGTTTGTGAGGGTGTTTTAGGAGTATCTATTTTAGTTTATATAATTCGTGTGCATGGAAAGGATTATGTAAGAGTTTATAATATTTTTATTTAATGATAAAATTTATTTTTATGAGCGTCTCAGTAGTGATTTTATGTTTTATGAAAAATATATTTTGAATAATTCAGTATGCAATTTATTTTTTAATGGGGATATTCATACTTATACCTATCAGGGGGTATTTAATTTTTAATTTAAGTTACATTTTTAGATGTGATATAATTTCATATTTTTTAATTTTATTAAGAATTTGAATTAGAGGATTAATAGTTATAGCTAGATTTAAGATTTATTTAAAAAATTTTCATTCATCTCTATTTATTTTTAATATCAGATTTTTGTTACTTATATTAATTTGTACTTTTAGAACTTTAAATTTATTTATGTTTTATTTATTTTTTGAGGGGTCTTTAATTCCTGTTTTACTTTTAATTTTAGGTTGGGGGGCACAACCCGAACGTATTCAGGCAGGATTTTATTTATTATTTTATACTATGGTTGTTTCTCTCCCCCTATTAATAGGAATTTTTTATATTTACAGAGAGGTTGGTTCACTCATAATTTATATAATTAATTGGGGAGATTTAAGATTAAATAGAGCTTTTCTATATTTAGTTATATTGGGGGCTTTTTTAGTTAAAATTCCCATATTTTTAGTTCATTTATGGCTGCCTAAAGCTCATTTAGAAGCTCCAATTTCTGGTTCAATGATTTTAGCTGGAATTATGCTTAAGTTAGGGGGGTACGGGATTATTCGGGTATTAAAAATTATTAGTTATTTGAATATAAGATTTAATAGTTATTTAATCATATTAAGTATATTAGGGGGTCTATTAGTTAGATTAATGTGTTTTTTTCAGATAGATATGAAGGCACTTGTTGCTTATTCTTCTGTAGTTCATATAGGACTGATATTAGCCGGGCTATTAACTCAAACTTGTTGGGGAATTAGAGGAGCATACTTAGTTATAATTGGGCATGGTTTGTGTTCTTCAGGGTTATTTTGTTTAGTAAATTTAAATTATGAACGTTTATTCAGACGGAATTTAATTTTAAATAAAGGGATATTATCAATAATACCCTCACTTTCTTTGTGATGATTTATATTTTTATCGAGAAATATGGCAGCTCCTCTTTCTTTAAATTTATTGGGGGAAATTATACTAATTAGAAGTTTAGTATCGTGGTCTTTCAGTTTGATATTATTATTGGGGTTAGTCTCTTTTTTTTCAGCGGGATACAGCCTTTATTTGTTCGCTTTTGTTCAACAGGGTGTAAGAGCGATAAATTTAAATAATTATTATTTAGTAGAATCTCGTGAATTTCTTTTACTTTTTCTTCATTGGATTCCTTTAAATATATTATTTTTAGGGGTAGATTATATACTTTATTAATTTAAATAGTTTAATTAAAATATTAATTTGTGGAATTAAAGTTATAACTAAGTTATTTTAGATCATTAATTTATATTTTATTACAAGATTATTATTAATATTTTTAGCGGTAATTAGTTTAATTTTTGGTAATTATTTAATTTTAAATAATTTGTCTGTCTTTTTAGAGTACAAATTTTATGGGGTAAATTCTGCTGATTTAGTTATAGTATTATTATTTGATTGAAAATCAACAATTTTTATAAGAACTGTCATATTAATTTCTAGAATGGTAATTTTATACAGAAGAAGTTATATATCAGGAGATTTAAATAAAATTCGGTTTTTATTTTTAGTTATTTTGTTTGTTTTATCTATAATTTTAATAATTATTAGTCCCAATTTAATTAGAATTTTATTAGGTTGAGATGGGCTAGGTTTAATTTCTTACTGTTTAGTTATTTTTTATCAAAATGTAAAATCTTATAATGCTGGGATATTAACTATTCTCTCGAATCGTGTGGGAGATGCGGCTATTTTATTATCAATTGCATGAATATTAAATTACGGGGGATGGAGTTTTTATTTTTACCTAGATTACATAGAAAAAGATATATTAATAGTTTATATCGGAAGTTTAGTAATTTTAGCTGGAATAACTAAAAGAGCTCAAGTCCCTTTTAGTGCTTGATTACCTGCTGCTATAGCAGCTCCTACACCTGTTTCTGCCTTAGTTCATTCATCAACTCTAGTAACTGCCGGAGTTTATTTACTAATTCGATTTAGTCCGTTATTAATTAATACTAATTTATTTAAAATTCTTATATTAACCGGAGCTTTGACTATGTTTATTTCAGGATTGGGGGCTAATTTTGAGTATGATTTAAAAAAAATTATTGCTCTGTCTACTCTTAGACAATTAGGATTAATAATGTGTATTTTAGGGGCTGGATTTAGAAATTTAGCTTTTTTCCATTTGTTAGCTCATGCTTTTTTTAAAAGAATATTATTTTTATGCGCTGGTATTTTAATTCATAGTTTTGGGGACATACAGGATATTCGATTTATAGGTAATTCAGTGAAGTTTATACCCCTAACATGTGGGATTTTTAATATTGCAAATTTAGCGTTATGTGGGTTCCCCTTTTTAACTGGGTTTTATTCTAAGGATTTAATTTTAGAAGTTAATTTATTAACTAATTTAAATATTTTAAGATTTTTTTTATGTTACTTATCAACAGGACTTACTGTTTGTTATTCTATTCGAATTTTCTATTGGAGTTTTATTTCAGAATTTAATTTTTTGACTTTAATTAATTTACATGATGAAGATTGATTAATAGTTATAGGAATAATTCTTTTATTTATCTTAAGAATTTTGGGAGGAGCAAGATTAATTTGGTTAATGACCCCCGTAACAGTAACTGTTTATTTACCTTTATCTCTTAAATTATTAGTTTTAGGAGTAATCATAGTTGGGGGAATTTTAGGTGTATTAGTAAATTATTTTTATATACTTATATCTTTTCGAATCCAGTTAAAATTTTTAAGATTTTTAGGGGGAATTTGATTTATACCCTATTTAGCAACTTATGGAGTAAATAGAGGTACATTAAAAATAGGACTGGGGTTTAAAAAGATCTTAGATTTAGGGTGAACAGAAGAATTGTTAGCTATAAATGTAACTAACAATTTAGGTAAGTTAATAAGATTTTTTCAAGTTATTCATATAAATAATCTGAAAGTTTATATATTAATTTTTGTTAGTTGAATTTTTTTAGTTTTTATAATTTTAATTTACTTAAATAACTTATAATTTAGAGTGTGATATTGAAGATATTAAAGAGATTAATTAATCTTTAAGTAAACTTAAGAAAATAAATTTTATTTCTATAATGAAAATATAGTGTTTTAATAAACTACATAAGTTAGAATTTTTAATGTTTATACACTATGAATTAAGTTAGCAGCTTAATTACTAGAAAATTCTTTAATTAGACTTTTAAGTCAATACTATCATTAACAATGATATACCTCAAATTTGGTTTTAATTAATAAATAGGGAGAGAGTTTACTCTCAAAAACTAAGTCGAAATTAGGCGCTACTACAGCTTCCTATTTTAAGACAGACTTAGAGAGTTTTTTTTAAATGCAAATTAAATATTTTTTATAAATTACAATCCTTTTTAATTTGTTCAATTTAATATATTTTGGTTCCATTCATAGTAAAGACCTAAAATTAGAATAATAACAAAAAAGGATGAAATAAAAAATCATTTATTTAGATCACTAACAGAAAAAATTATAATAATTGGAATGAGAATAGCAATTTCTACATCAAAAATTAAAAAAATAATTGTAATTAGAAAAAAATGAATAGAAAAAACAATACGAGGTCTAGAGTGGGGATCGAATCCGCATTCAAATGGAGAAATTTTTTCTATATCATTTGTAGATTTTTTATTTAAAATTAATGAAATAAAAATTATTAAGTTTGAAATTAATACAAATACTCTTAGTATAAGGGCTATTAAATAAATTATTTATATTAACAAAGTTAATCTTTTTAATTGGAAGTTAAATATACTAATTATATTATATAAATTAAGCTCTTCATCAATATATAATTGTATATAATAGAAGTCAAACAATGTCTACAAAATGTCAATATCAAGCAGCTGCTTCTAATCCAAAATGATGGTTGGCAGAAAAATGAAAATTAATATGTCGTAAAAGAGTAACTGTTAAGAATAGTGTTCCGATTAAAACATGAAGTCCGTGAAATCCTGTTGCTATAAAAAAAGATGTTCCGTAAACTCTATCTCTAATAGTAAAGGGGGCTTCATTATATTCATAGGCTTGTAAAATTGAAAAATAAATACCTAATAGAACTGTAATAATTAAACTATTTTTAGTTTGAGTAAAATTATTTTCTAGTATACCATGATGGGCTCAAGTAACTGAAATTCCAGATGTTAATAAAATAATTGTATTAAGTAGGGGGATTTGAAATGGATTAAATGAAATAATAGATTGGGGGGGTCATGTTCTACCAATTTCAATTCTAGGATTTAAATTATTATGAAAGAAGGCTCAAAAGAAAGCAATAAAAAAAAATACTTCAGATACAATAAAAAGAATTATTCCTCATCGAAGACCAAGTGTAACTTTTAGGGTGTGGCATCCTTGAAGAGTTCCCTCACGTGTAATATCTCGTCATCATTGATATATAGTTATTAAAATTATTATAAATCCTAAAATTAAGAGATTGATATTATATATATGAAATCAGTTGATTATTCCTGTTAAAAAAGTTATTGTTCTAAGAGCCCCTATGAGAGGTCAAGGTCTTTGTGTGACTAAATGAAATGGGTGATTTGAATGGGTTGACATTAAATGACTTCGTTAGAATAAAGAACTCTTAAAATTGAGAAAACATAAGCTTGAATTAAAGTAACTGCAGCTTCTAAGGTAAGGAGGAGAAATATAATTCTTCTAATTACAATAATTATGAAAGTAGGAATTGAGCTATAAAGATTACTTAATAATGTAATTAATAGGTGACCTGCAATTATATTAGCTATTAAACGTACTGCTAATGTACCGGGTCGAATAATATTACTAATAGTTTCAATAATTACTATAAAAGATATAAGAGCAATAGGGGTGCCTTGGGGTACAAGATGGGTGAATATATGTTGAGTATGTTTTAGTCATCCGAAAATTATAAAAGAAATTCATAGAGGCAGAGCTAGAGAGAGATTTATTGCTATATGTCTAGTTGCAGTAAAAATATAAGGATAAAGTCCTAAAAAATTATTAATGAAAATAAATATAAAAATTATTACAAAAATAAATGTAGATCCATTAAAATAATTTAATCCTAATAAAGTCTTGAATTCTTTATGAAGAGTTTTAAATATAATATTAATTAATATTATATGGCGAGAGGGGACTATTCAGTAATAAGTTGGAATAATAATAAATGTTAATAAAGTTCTAGATCAATTTAATGAAAGATTTATGATTTTAGTTGAGGGGTCAAAAGTTAGAAAAAGATTTGCTATAATTTGATTTAGTGAAGATTATTTTATTAGAAGAAAAATTTAGATTAAAATAATTAGTAATTATAAATAGGAAAAAGATTGAATTAAATATAAAATAAAGGAATACTCAATTTAAAGGTATTATTTGTGGGATAAAAAAGTATTATTTTGTAATAATTTAAACTTGACAAGTTTAGGTTATATTTTAACTAACTTTTCACTAGAAGTAATAATTACTATTAGTGGTTTAAGAGACCAATACTTATTTAATTTAGTTATCTAATGAATTATTGATTTTTAATTCAATTAATAAATAATTTTGGTGAAACTGACTCGATAGTAATTGGCATAAATCTATGATTAGTTCCACAAATTTCTGAGCATTGGCCAAAAAATAGTCCTGGTCGATTAACTATAAAATTGGCTTGGTTTAAGCGTCCGGGAGTTGCATCTGCTTTAACACCTAGTGATGGGATAGTTCAAGAATGAATTACATCATTTGCAGTAATTAAAATGCGAATTTTTGTTTTTATAGGGACAACAACTCGATTATCAACTTCAATTAGTCGAAAATTATTTAAAGATATTTCTTGAGTAGGGAGTATGAATGAGTCAAATTTAATTTTTTTAAAATCTGAGTATTCATAGGATCAGAATCATTGATGACCTGTAGTTTTTAAGGTAATAGAAGGTTTATTATTTTCATCAATTAAATAAAGAAGTTTTAAAGAGGGTAAGGCAATAAAAATTAAAATAATTGCTGGTAAGATAGTTCAAATTAATTCAATTATTTGTTCTTCTAGTAATAGTCGATTAGAAAATTTATTATAGAATAACGAAATTATAAGATAAGAGATAAAAATAATAATTAGTGTGAGAATTATTAAAGTAAAGTCATGAAAAAAAATTATTTGTTCTATTAATGGAGAGGATCTATCTTGAAAATTTAAAGTTGATCATGTAGCAATTTCTAAAGAAAGAAGATCTTTATTATTGAAGCTTAAATTCAATGCATTATTCTGCCACATTAGAAATATGATATAAGGGGTATTTCATTAAAACTATGTTCGGCTGGGGGATTATTTTGTAATCATTCAATATTAGATGCTATATATATATTGAAAATTACATTTCGTTGATTAATTATTCTTTCTCATACAATAATTAATAAAAGAATTAAACTTAGAGTAGATATGATTCTTCCTAAAGAAGATATAATATTTCAAGAAAGATAGGCATCTGGGTAATCAGAGTATCGTCGAGGTATCCCGGATAGTCCTAAGAAATGTTGCGGAAAAAATGTTAAATTTACACCTGCGAATATAGTAATGAATTGAATTTTTAATCAAAATGGGTTTAAAGAAAGACCTGTAAATAGGGGGTATCAGTGAATAAACCCAGCAATAATTGCGAATACAGCTCCTATAGATAAAACATAATGAAAATGAGCCACTACGTAATAAGTATCATGTAAGGTAATATCAATTGAGGAATTAGCTAATACAACTCCAGTTAAACCCCCTATTGTAAATAAAAAAATAAATCCTAATCTTCAAATTAGGGCTGGATTTAAATTAAATTTAGTTCCATGTAAGGTAGCTAATCAACTAAAAATTTTAATTCCCGTGGGAATAGCAATAATTATTGTAGCAGATGTAAAATAGGCTCGAGTATCAACATCTATTCCTACTGTAAATATGTGATGGGCTCAAACAATAAATCCTAATAACCCAATAGTTATTATAGCATAAATTATTCCTAAAAATCCAAAAGATTCCTTTTTACCACTTTCTTGAGTAATAATTTGAGAAATTATTCCAAATCCGGGTAAAATAAGAATATAGACTTCTGGGTGACCAAAAAATCAAAATAAATGTTGGTATAAAATTGGGTCTCCTCCTCCTGAGGGGTCAAAGAAAGAAGTATTTAAGTTTCGATCAGTTAGTAGTATTGTAATAGCTCCGGCTAAAACTGGGAGAGAAAGTAAAAGAAGCAAAGCTGTAATAGCTACAGATCAAACAAATAGGGGAATTCGATCTAATGTTATTAAATTATTTCGTATATTTAATGTTGTAGAAATAAAATTAATAGCTCCTAGGATGGATGAAATTCCTGCTAAATGAAGGGAAAAAATAGAAATATCAACGGATCTTCCTGCGTGAGCTAAATTTCTCGATAATGGGGGATAAACAGTTCATCCAGTTCCAGTTCCTCTTTCAATTAGAGCTCTAATTAGTAATAGATTAAGGGAAGGTGGCAGTAATCAAAATCTTATATTATTTATTCGGGGGAAAGCTATATCTGGAGCTCCAATTATTAGGGGAACAAGTCAATTACCAAATCCTCCAATTATAATAGGTATTACTATAAAAAAAATTATAATAAAAGCGTGGGCAGTCACTAAAACGTTATAAATTTGATCATTTTTGATTAATGACTCTGTAGTACCTAGTTCAGTTCGAATAATTATTCTTAATGAAGTTCCTACTATTCCTGCTCAGATCCCGAAAATAAAATAAATAGTTCCAATATCTTTATGATTTGTAGAAAATAATCATTGTCGCAGTAAATTGGCTGAAATATAAGCAATAAATTGTAAATTTATTTATAAGAAATATCTTATTTACTAAGTTTTATATTCAATAGATGATTTTAAATTGCAAATTTAAAGTAGTAAAAATTTTACTAAAGCTTAAAATAATATATTTTAATGATAATTTTGAAGATTATTAGTTTAATTAACTTAAAACTTTAATAAATTAATAGGGGGATAATTATTAATCCTGTAATTGAAATAAAGGTAAAAATTAAAATTAGATTTAATTGATTAAATTGGGTTGAATAAAATTTGTTTTCAAAAAAGTTTAATATGAAATAAGTATAAGTAATACGGATGTAAAAGTATATATTAATTAGAGATATTATAATTAGGATAAAAGTAATTAAAATAAGGTTATTATTAATTATGAGATTAATGACTAATCATTTTGGCATAAATCCAAGTAAAGGTGGTAGACCTCTTAATCTTAATAGATTAAATATAATAAAATATTTAATTAAATTAGAATTTTTGTTAGAATAAATTTGATTTAAGGTGTATATATTTATAATTTTAAAAAATGATATAAGGATATAGTTTAGGAAAGAATAAGTAATCAAATAAATTAATCAAATATTTAATTTTAATATTAAAGATATAAGTATTCAGCCAATATGTCTAATTGATGAATAAGTTAAGATTATTTGAAGAGAAGTTTGTATGAGTCCTATAATACTTCCAATAATTACTCTTAATGATGCAATTAATATTAGTAATTTTCTAATAAAACAATAAGAAAGGGTAATTATAGGTAAAATTTTTTGTCATGTTCTTAAGATGAAACAATTTATTCAATTTAACCCTTTCATAGTTTTAGGAAATCAAAAATGAAAAGGAGCAGCCCCTAATTTTATTAATAAGCTAATATTTATTATAAAAAGAATGATTATTCTTTTGAAAGAAGTTAAATTAAATCATTTTGTAAAAGAAATAATCAGTAAAGATCTAAATAAAAAATTAGCTGAACTAATTGATTGAATTAAGAAATATCTTATTATACTTTCTGAAGAAAAATTATTATTTTTATTAATTATAATAGGGATGAAACTAATTAGGTTAACTTCTATACCCATTCAAATATTAATTATTGATAGAGATCTAATTGAAAAAATTGTTCTAATTATTATTAAAGATAAAAATAAAATTTTAGTAGAATTAAAATAATTATTAATTTAAAAAAAAAAGATTAAAACTTTTATAAAAGAGGTATGAACTCTTTAGCTTAATTTAGCTTATTTTTTATATTTAGATGTAAGTGGCATTTAAATTTTTGAAATTTAAAGGTATAGTTTAATTCTATAAAATATAATTAATAAAGACAAATAAAAATTTGTATGATTTATTCTATCAAAATAATCCTTTTTCAGGCACAATATT